ACTAATTGGCGGGCGCGAGGAATAGTTGACGCCATGCCTAATCGAAAAAGTATGTTATCCAAACGCATTTCAAGTAATTGTAGTAAAACCTGACCCGTTGACCCTTTGGCTTTTGCGGCGATACGAACGTATTTAATTAATTGTCGTTCTGTAAGACCATAATGAAACCGCAATTTTTGTTTTTCTTCTAAACGAATACGATATTGAGATTTTTTACCGGAGCGTGATTGATTTCTAAGATCGCTCCCGGCGCTAGGCCTTTTACTAGTTAGTCCCGGTAAAGCCCCCAGACGGCGTATTTTTTTGAAACGAGGCCCTCGATAACGTGACATAAAGACTCCTTATTTTCTTTATTTTATTGAAATTTCATAAACCTAAATTAAAACTGAACTAAAGGATAAATATGATAAATGAGGCAAAATCTATTGACGTATTATACTACAAAAAGATTGATATACTACAAAGAATATTGAGATGGATTGTATCAATATCCGGACCTTACTGTATATACACAAATATTGGATATAGAAAAAGAAAAAGATCCTTTTCTTGTTCTTGATTTGTTCTGCAGAGATTTAACTACTCTAACTTTTATTTATAATTTGAAGTTCCTATCGCATAAGAATCGGTGTCCCTTTGAAAGAGAGGAAGAAGCCTTTTCAATATTCTTTGATTTCAAAAATACATTATCAATCATACAAAAAAAACTCAAACAAATAGGGAAAAGCCAGCTATCGGAGTCGAACCGATGACCATCGCATTACAAATGCGATGCTCTAACCTCTGAGCTAAGCGGGCTCACATAACAGAAATTGTACATGCATAGGAATTTAGTAAACTACTGGAATCTTAGATATTAACTTTTCATTCTTAGTCATTCATAATTAATATGAATATAGAAAAAAAAGAAAAGAATCGACCGTTCGAGTATTCCAAATTGCACGAGAAAAATGATTCGAAGAGAGACATATATAATAAATGTGGTATATATGCATCTATATTGAATTGTGGATACAGAAATGATAGAATAATTTACAAATCCAAATATAGATTTCCAATAGAGATGAAAGGGGATAGACAAGAAAAAGTAAGAGGAAACACTTTTCTATGAATCGGTATCTAATGACTTTAACAGTTCCAGTAGAATATAAATGAAAAGGGGGGGAATGACATAATACAATAGTAATAATAAGATCTTAATCTCAAAGCACAAAACAAAGGGGGATATGGCGAAATTGGTAGACGCTACGGACTTAATTGGATTGAGCCTTGGTATGGAAACTTACTAAGCGATAACTTTCAAATTCAGAGAAACCCTGGAAAAAGGGGGCAATCCTGAGCCAAATCCTGTTTTTCGAAAACAAACAAAGGTTCGTAAAGACAGAATCAGAAGACAAAAACAAAAGGATAGGTGCAGAGACTCAATGGAAGTTGTTCTAACAATAACAAATAGAGTTGACTGCGTTGCATTAGTCAAGTAAAGGAATCTTTTTGTTAAAACTCCAGATCTAGAAAGGATAAAAAAACTCCAGAAAAGATAAAGGAAAGTATAACTGTATACTATATACATACATATACGTACTGAAATACTATCTCAAATGATTAATGACAACCGACCCGAATCTGTATTTTATTATATTTATATGGAAAATGAAATAAAATAAATTGTTTTGAATCAATTCCAAGTTGCCGAAAGGATCGAGTATTAATTGATCAAATCATTCACCCCGTAGTCTGATAGGTAACTGATTAATCGGACGAGAGTAAAGATAGAGTCCCATTCTACATGTCAATATCGACAACAAAGAAATTTATAGTAAGAGGAAAATCCGTCGACTTTAGAAATCGTGAGGGTTCAAGTCCCTCTATCCCCAAAAAAGGGCCTGCTCGACTCCCTAATTATTTATCTTATTCTCTCTTTTCTTTTCGTTAACGGTTCAAAATTCGTTATCTTTCTCATTCATTCGATTCTTTCACAAATGTATCTGAGCTGAATTTTTTTTTTCTTTTCACAAGTCTTATAATAGATATGATACACATACAAATGAACTTATTTGAGTAAAACAAGGAATCCCTTTTGGAAATTGGAATGATTAACAACGATAAAACTTTAGAATACCCTTTTTTTTTAATTGATATAGACCCAAGTCATTTAGTGAGATGGGGAAGACGACGCGTTTGAAATGGTCGGGATAGCTCAGCTGGTAGAGCAGAGGACTGAAAATCCTCGTGTCACCAGTTCAAATCTGGTTCCTGGCACATGATTAATTTGTGTAGGAATATCTATTCTACAACTCTTAATTAAATTAAGATGATATAGATATGGATCGACATACATATTAATAATATAATATAGACCATGATACATATTTATCTAGGCGTCTGAAGATATAGTAGTTTCAGATGAGTAAAAAGTATATGTTATAAAGTCTGTACTGTAAAGGTATCTAAAAGAAAAAAATTAGATTCTGTTTCGTCTTTTTTTCCTTTGTCCATAATG